AATCCAACGAGTAACTAATAATCCTGTTATACAGAAAAAGGCAGCCATCATGCCTTTTTCTGACAAACCGAATAGTCCTACGGTTTCATGGACTAATAAGGTCATCAAATAAATCGTAATAACAATTGAAATGATAGAAAAAGAGATGTGAGTTAATATATGTTCTAAAGTCGCAAATATCATAAAAAAATTATTTTTTTTTAGGAAGGTATTCCAAATTACGGAATGGAAATCCGGAATTGAATTCATTATAGGATCTATTGTGCTTTTTTTTTAGAGGATGCCGCCACTCGGACTCGAACCGAGATGCCCTAGCACTGCTTCCTAAGAGCAGCGTGTCTACCGATTTCACCACGGCGGCTTGATCGAAATAATCATAGCCCATACGATGTTCAATCGTCGAGATTGAAGGATTTAATGCAATCGATTTTAGGAAACGTTAGAATCGATGAATCAAGACCCGTTCAAATAAATATTTAAACGTTCAATAATCCTTAGTATCCTGGTAGACAGTCATTTTAAACAGTGGGCTTTTCCGTATTATAAGTTCTTCTAGAACAGTTGGAACTAGACGGTTGTTATGCCCTCAGTCCAGGTACAGAACTCAGAATTTTTTCTCGCTATTTCGACGAATCATTTCTCATTTATCTGATTTGATAGATCCGAAATAAAAAAGATTCATTTTTTCAATGAACAAAAGAAAACAATATTTTGTATGTATCACAACTTCATTACTACACCTAAAGGATTTCTATAAATATTTTGATAGTTTGGTATCAAAGATATATTAATGATTGGGGTCTTCATTGTATACATAACATAATTCGTGTGAGGATTTACCAAAACAATTAGGTATTGAGCTGGGCATATAACAAAAGAGTTTCAATCTTTATCGTAATGAATTCTACTGTATGTACTTTAAATTAGAAAATCCAATTTAAACTTATAAGATCTCTTTATATATATATATTATATAGATTAGAAATAAAATACTAATAGATAAAATAAACTTAATATATTAGATCTAGATATATCGTTTGTTTTTTTTTGTTGATCTGTTCGAAACAAGAGGGAGTCCATGTGGATATCTAGTGATTCAGAGAGCTACAAATTCCAAATTTTAAATGTATATTTTAATCAATTAGTTTCAATGATACATTGATTTTTACTATAGATCTTTTCTCTGCCTTGCTATGGAACAAAAAGGGGGTTCTAATCTCGTTCATACTTTTTTAAGATCTTCCAAAAATATTAATGATGTATAACTATTGGAGATACATAATCCAATAAACCAACCCTTTCCTAAGAAAAAAAAAAATAAGAGTTTTGTTATTGTGAAAAGTGAATCGATGGGGAAGTTTATAATCCCCATCTCGCGAATTATAAAAATCCACTATAATGAATGAAAGGCGAAACCTTGTATTTTGTGTCTAAAACAGCTATTTCTATCTCATATTGATGAGTTCAAAACATCAAAACATTAGTTAATGTGAATTCTTCATCTTATAAATCATCCAATTCATCGAGTCATGTCGATTCAGACAAAGGGTTTATTACCTGTTTCTCGCACAAAAAAACTTTTTGAATGCCCAGTAGAAATAGATTTAGCTAAAGATAAAGCTTTTGCCGTGACCGGATATCCCCTTTCCTTCCAAATACTTCTACGAATACGTTTTTTTCGCAGAGAAGTACGTTTCTTTGGAACCGCCATTTCAAAATAAGGGGATCGCTCGTTTTTCGAGCTAGATGTGAAAGACGTTTATTGTTCAAAATGGATCGTTCTTTCTAGTCATTATCTATACTTATTCCATATCTGATACTTATGCTTACATTATAACATAGAAAAATATAGATACAAATAGGCGAGTATCGCATATGATATCACTAGGGGCGAGAGAGGGGGTGAAATAGAAGAAAAAAGAAAAAACGATGTGATTTTCAAAGGCTTTTTTTTTTTATTTATATTTATTTGATTATTGCTCTTTCCGAAAGAAATAAGGGCTGGTGAATCGGAAACAATTAATAAGAATAAAAAAAAAGAAAGTTTGATTTTCTTATGGAACATACATATCAATATGCATGGATCATACCTTTCGCTCCACTTCCAGTTACTATGTCAATAGGGTTGGGACTTCTGTTTGTTCCGACCGCAACAAAAAATCTTCGTCGTATGTGGACTTTTCCTAGTGTTTCATTGCTAAGTATAGTTATGGTTTTTTCGTCCGATCTGTCTATTCAACAGATAAATGGTAGTTCTATCTATCAACATCTATGGTCTTGGACCATTAATAATGATCTTTCTTTAGAGTTCGGCCACTTGATTGACCCACTTACTTCTATTATGTCAATGCTAATCACTACTGTTGGAATCATGGTTCTTATTTATAGTGACAATTATATGTCTTATGATCAAGGATATTTGAGATTTTTTGCTTATATGAGTTTTTCCAATACTTCCATGTTAGGATTAGTTACTAGTTCCAATTTGATACAAATTCATATTTTTTGGGAACTAGTGGGAATGTGTTCGTATTTATTAATAGGTTTTTGGTTCACACGACCGACTGCCGCAAATGCTTGTCAAAAGGCGTTTGTAACTAATCGTGTAGGGGATTTTGGGTTATTATTAGGAATCTTAGGTTTTTATTGGATAACAGGGAGTTTCGAATTTCGGGATTTGTTCGAAATCTTCAATAACCTGATCCATAATAATGGGGTCAACTCCTTATTTGTTACTCTGTGTGCCTCCCTATTATTCATCGGTGCAGTTGCAAAATCCGCACAATTTCCCCTTCATGTATGGTTACCTGATGCCATGGAGGGGCCTACTCCCATTTCGGCTCTTATCCATGCTGCTACTATGGTAGCAGCAGGAATTTTTCTTGTCGCCCGGCTTCTTCCGCTTTTCACAGTCATACCTTACATAATGAATCTCATTTCTTTGATAGGTGTAATAACGGTACTATTAGGGGCTACTTTAGCTCTTGCTCAAAGAGACATTAAGAGAAGTTTAGCCTATTCTACAATGTCTCAATTGGGTTATATTATGTTAGCCCCGGGGATAGGCTCTTATCGAGCTGCTTTATTCCATTTGATCACTCATGCTTATTCGAAAGCATTATTGTTTTTAGGATCCGGATCAATTATTCATTCAATGGAACCCATTATTGGATATTCTCCAGATAAAAGTCAGAACATGGTTCTTATGGGTGGTTTAACAAAATATGTGCCAATTACAAAAAATACTTTTTTATTGGGTACACTTTCTCTTTGTGGAATTCCACCTCTTGCTTGTTTTTGGTCTAAAGATGAGATTCTTAATGATAGTTGGTTGTATTCACCGATTTTCGCGATAATAGCTTGTTTCTCAGCAGGTTTAACCGCATTTTATATGTTTCGGATGTATTTACTTACTTTTGATGGTCATTTACACGTTCATTTTCAAAATTACAGTGGCACTAAAAATAGCCCATTCTATTCAATATCTATATGGGGGAAAGAAGGAACCAAACCAGTTAACAGAAATTTTTTTTTATCAACAATGAATAATAATGAAAAGGTTTCCTTTTTTTCGAAGAAGACATCCAAAATGGATGAGAATGTAAGAAATCTCATACGATCCTTTAGTATTTCTTTTGAAAATAAAGACACTTCAATGTATCCCCATGAATCGGACAATACTATGCTACTGCCTCTACTTGTATTGGTCCTATTTACCTTGTTCGTTGGATCTATAGGAATTCCTTTCGATCAAGGAAAAATGGGTTTTGATATATTATCGAAATGGCTAATTCCATCAATAAACCTTTTACATAACAATTCGAACTATTCTGTGGATTGGTATGAATTTGTGACAAATGCAATTTATTCAGTCAGTATAGCCTCTTTTGGAATATTCATGGCGTCTATTTTATATGGGTCTGTTTATTCATCTTTTCAGAGTTTGGACTTAATCAATTCATTTGTTAAAAAAATAAGCTCTAAGAGAATTTTATTGGACCGAATAATAAATGTGATGTACAATTGGTCATATAATCGTGGTTACATCGATGTTTTTTATGCAACATGTTTAACTAAAAGTATAAGGGGATTAGCTGAAGTAACTCATTTTTTGGATAGGCGAGTAATTGACGGAATTACCAATGGCGTTGGTGTTGCAAGTTTCTTTGTAGGAGAAGGAATCAAATATGTGGGAGGAGGGCGAATCTCTTCTTATCTCTTTGTATCTTTATCTTATGTATCAACTTTTTTATTAATTTACTATTACTATATCTATTTGTCGAAGTGATTGAGACATCACTCATTGAGTGTGAATACACTTTTTTGATTGTTCCACGATATGGTCCGTTTAAAAAAGGATCATACATTCTAGGCAAGCATTCTTGTAGTTTCATTTCATTGTACAATCTGGTCCTTTTTTCAAGCACATCCATAGTAAGAGATCCCTTGTTTAGAACTTCTATTCGATTTATGAATTCATTTCTCAAGCTGTATCTTTTTTGTTCATTGGTATAAACCCAATGATTATACAGATCTTCCGGGGATAGTTTTTCTGTTGTACACAAAGACATCTTTCTTTGCATCATTTGCAAAAAAATCGACAAACTGGGTGGATATGTAAAAGATATTATTTGTTTTCCATCAACTGGACATGCGTGAAAAAAATATTGTGACATTTCATTTCTTATAGCATTTTGAAAGAAATTTTTTATATATCTCAATGGACGATTACATCGTTTATAGTCGAAAAGAAGATTCACAAGAGGTTTTTCAAACCAGAAGAGATCTTTATCTTCTTTCTCTTTAAGTATTTCTAACTTCCAATTTTCTTGCCTCTTTTTTTTTTCATGTAGTTTTTTCGGATCCTCCCTTTCTTCTGAACAAAGGGAAGGGTCTTCTTCGGTGGATCCCTCTTGTTCCTGTTTAGTCCCCTTCGTTTCGGAAGTTTTTTCTATTTCTACATCTGTTTCTTCCTCACTTTCCCCCCTTTCTTCCGTTTT